GGTTCAAATCCAGCTCGGCCCAATAATTCGCTGTTTACGGAACACTTTTTGTTTTGCATAAATGGTAAAAAAAAGGTCAAATTTCGGGGTATCTTTGGACTTAACTTTTTTCTTTATTTCTTGTGTCTAGTTACTTTTTTGTTTCCATCAAAAATTCCGAATCTTACTAAGGATCCCGATATGGATCCTTTCAATATCAACTTTAATGAATAGAGTCGATTGATAATAATGCAAGGATTACCAGCAATCCGCCTTGCTATCACTAAAGTGATGTCCATATAGATATCAATATATCACTTGTGATTTTCTTTGTTACAAAACACTAATTTGAATCTAAAATTGAAACGATTAAAATGAAATCATAAGAAGGAATATGTAAGCTACCCACTTGATTTCCATGGGATTGTAGTTCAATTGGTCAGAGCACCGCCCTGTCAAGGCGGAAGCTGCGGGTTCGAGCCCCGTCAGTCCCGGCGGATTCAATAAAAAAAAAAGAGAAACGAAACCGTTTTGATTCCCTTGCCCAGAAACAAAAAGGGGAGTTTCTCTTTTTTTTTTTTCATTAAGCAAAAGAAAGGGGTATTTCCATTATTTTAACTAGCACCAATTGATGGTAGAGAGACATATGTAAATTAGTATAATTATTGAGAGCATTCAACACTTCAAGAAAGAGATACTGTACGGGGTTTCTGCTTTTTGTCAATTAATCTCCCATTAACTCGTGTAGGAAAATGGAATAGGATAGCGTATAATACGTTTGTCAAGAGTTCCTATATACTTTTCTTTCTATGAAGTAAAGTAATTGAAAATAGTTCGAATCCAACCAAGGAAAGAGGATATTTAAAAAATAAAGATCAAATTAGTCTTTCCTTTCCTTTCCCTAATGAACATGTTCTTTTGAAAGATTAGAGTCGATGTTGAAGAAAAAACTCGTAAGAAAATTTAAATAGTTCATTTTTTGGAATATTTTAGTTTTTTTGCTGGGACTGGTCTTTATCACATTCCCTTTATTTGTTTTCCAAAAAGATGATAGACCCTTAAATTTTTTTTTTATTTCAAATTGAACTTCGTACTTGTTTTCTCTATTTGATTTCTATTGTTTATTTAAGGTTCTTTAGAAACTCTTTTTGTAAACAATCGAAGTAGAAAAGGTTTTTTATGATACTTCATCGGATGGTTGTACAAGGAAAGTCAAGTACTAGGTTGTAGAAAAGCAAGCGGGGAAAAAGAATCATAAATCAATTTTTTTTTGATTGGATTAGTAATCTCATTATGTATTCGATGTGGATAAAAGATCTTCTTATGGTATACTATTAAATTCTTGACGATGAATCGATTTTATAGCTACGATATTGTTATTCATAATATTTCTTTTATTCGATATCATCGAAATCTAATTCATCTGAGTGAGTTTACAAGCGAAAGATTTCTCATCTCTATGGGATTAAATCCCGAGATATTCCAAAGAAAAAAATAAATAATAAACGATTAAATTATGGAAGTAAATATTCTTGCATTTATTGCTACTGCACTCTTCATTCTCGTTCCTACTGCTTTTTTGCTTATAATTTACGTAAAAACTGTTAGTCAAAATAATTAATTTGAATACAATTTGACTATCAATGCAACGAAACAAAAAGGATTTCAATTTCTCGTCTTAAATTAAAGGAATGCATTAGATTCAGTAGTAGTAGTATCCTAAGGGGCCCGCTAGTATGGTAGAAAGAGATCTCTTTCTACCATATTAGCCATTATGGTTATTGTAATGTATAAAGATACAAGTGAAATATTTTAATATAAAGGAATCCACCTATATCTCTTTTTTTCTTTATAAATTTATAAATGGTAATATAAATGAAATAGAATATGAAATGTATGTACATACTTTCTCAATTTCATTTGTTTGATCCATTTAATAAAAATTTAATACAAATAATCCGAATTTGATGTAAACTTCTTCAGATTTATATCAGGGGTTACCCCATGAATGATTAACGGTGGAAACCCCGATATAAAAATAGAAAATGAGTCAATAAAACATAAATCCAATTTCTCAAAAAAAATTGCCGGCCGGTCTAGAAAACTAAAATAATTGATACAGGTTGATAGAGTTTTATTATTACCGCAATTAGGAGTACTTCTAGAGTCCACTTCTTCCCCACACTACGAGCGAGAGGGAAAATGTAAAAACTACCATTAAACCAGCCCATGCGAGACTTACTATATCCATGTGAATTCTGTCCCCTATTTCTATGAATATGAAGAAACTATTCCATTATTGTTCACTAATAATAGTGAAATAACTGGTGCAGAGTCAAAAAAAGGGAGAGGTATTTGGTCACCATTGATGAACTACTCCAAAAAATCCACTTATCTTTTAATGTAATGAGTTATTCTTATTATAGAATTTCTAGTAGAATCGACAAGATGGAAACACAAGTAAACAGGCACTTTTCGAAGTATCCAAGGAATCTGACTCACATGTGGAAAAAATAAGACT